ACGTTTGAAAGAGATCTTGTGATCCCTTTTTTCGATTCTAACCGATGGAATCGTCCATTACGACACATAAGCAATCCGCCCTTTTCGGGGGGGGCGGTAAGACAGGAAGCCTCACAATATTTTTTTGATACATGCCGAAGTGATGGAAAAGAAAGAATAGCTTTTACATATCCTCCTAGTTTTTCTATTTTTAAGGAAATGATGAAAAGGAAGAGACCTTCGTCCATAGTAGAAACACCCTCCTTTGATGAACTAGACAAAGATTGGCTTTATAAGAACAAACAAAAAAAAAAAAACTTAAATAATGAGTTTATAAAGAGAATTGAGGCTCTAGACACGGGATTTCTTTTTCGAGATATACTCGAAAAAAGGACTAGGGTTTGTACTGATAAAACTAAAAAAACCTGCCTACCACCAAAGTATGATCCTTTTTTGAATGGGCCCGGTCGTGGAAGCACCAAAAGATTGAATAATAGTTATGAAAGACTCGAAACTGAAACTTCTCTACTTCGTGAAAGCGAAAGGAATGCAATGCTTGAAGGTACGAAAACGAAGTCGGATGTAACGCGTAGAATTTGGAAACAGCAAAGAATAAAAAATCAAATTAGTCAATCTATATTTCAAAAAAGAAAAAACATTGATGGACTTCGTAAATTTATATCTGGTACAATAAAAGAAATTGATCAATTTCTATTTCGTAAAAGAAAAAACAATGCAATTAGTAAATCTCGTGGAAGAAAAAATAATGCAACTCGTAAATCTCGTGGAAGAAAAAATAATGCAATTCGTAAATCTATCAAGATTGGAAATTCTCAATCTAAAATGATCCAAAGCCTTGGTCTAAATCGACTTTATGAGACCCTTATTCCAGGTTTCTTTTGGGATTCCCCAAACTATGGACAGGGACTGAAAGCGATACTAAAAAGAAAAACACAAAAACTAATTGATCGGGAACAGCAAGAAAACAAAACGAGAAAGATTCAAAAAAAATATTATCGGGGAAAATTTTCTTTTCACCAAGAAACCTTTCGCAGAGTCCCTCGTTGGATATACAAATTAGTCAGCAACATAACCCAAGAGGCGCACTCGTACGGTGATGTCAGTCTTCATGTTAATCGGGACGAGTATGAGATTAAATCAGCAAAATTTAAAGAAATTCTTTTTTTTACTCCTCCGGGTGCGTTCAAGAAAAAGAAAGATAGTACTAAAGACAAAGAGACGAAGAAGACGGATAGTGAGAATAGTAATACTCAATTTTCTATTGATAGTGAGAAGTTTTGTGCTGATAAGAACGCTATTCTTGATACACTGAATACTTCTGACTGTGTGAGAGACGACCTTTATATATACCGATATACGGGCGCTGGAAAGTATTTCCCCGGGGTAATCAAAGGTTCTATGCGCTTCCAAAGGCGTAAAAAGTGTATTCTAAGACAGATTGAAAGCCGGCCGCATTCCCCTCTTTTTGTCCGCTTCGTAAAAAGTAGATGGTCTATTTATTTCGGGTTCATGAACCCGACGGTCCTTGTTGTGAAAATCAAAAATTTGATGTATAGGTTCGGGTTTATAAGAAAAATAATCAAAAATTTGATGCCTAGGTTGGAGTTTGTAAACAAAATAATCAAAAATTTGATGCATGGATTGGAGTTTGTAAGCAAAAGAATCAAAAATTTGATGCATAGGTTGGGGTTGTTTAGAAGCAAAAGAATCAAAAAGTTGATGCATAGGTTGGGGTTGTTTAGAAGCAAAAGAATCAAAAAAAAAGGGGGCCTTTTCACTCTTAACGAACGTAACAAAGAACAAACAAAAAAAGACGAAAAAGACGAAAAAGACGAAAAAGACGAAAAAGACGAAAAAGAAAGGAAAGAAAGGAAAGAAAGGAAAGGCAGGAAAGGCAGGAAAGAAAGGAAAGGCAGGAAAGAAAGGAAAGGCAGGAAAGAAAGGAAAGGCAGGAAAGGCAGGAAAGGCAGGAAAGAAAGGAAAGGCAGGAAAGAAAGGAAAGGCAGGAAAGAAAGGAAAGGCAGGAAAGAAAGGAAAGGCAGGAAAGGCAGGAAAGGCAGGAAAGGCAGGAAAGGCAGGAAAGAAAGGAAAGGCAGGAAAGAAAGGAAAACACAAGTCAGCAACATGCAAGACTTCGAACACCATTTTCTACAGTGGCGGGCAATGGAAGAATGGGATGATATGATAGAATATGCGCTCGGAGTAAGAGCTTGTATAATATTTTTTAACTCATTGTTTAGAAAATATATTGCATTGCCTTCAGTGATAATAGCTAAAACTATTGTCCGTTTCTTATTATTGCAAAAGACCGAGTGGTCTGAGGATTTCGAGGACTGGAAGAGAGAGAAGCATTTTAGATGCACCCAGGACGGTGCTACTCTACCTCCCGGAGAATTATTTCCGGAGAATTGGGTCGAAGAAGGTCTTCAGGTCAAAATTAGCGGTATTTTTTATTTGAAACCTTGGCGCACAGAGGCTGATAGAAGCGTGGACAATACCGATTCTGCTTTTATAAGGGCTTTCTGGGGACTATCTGACCATCCTATGGGTGAGATCCGATACGACCCTTCCTTTGACCTTTTTTGGAGGCCCATTTTAAAAGAACTAAATAGTATACGTGAAAAATTATTCGGAAAAAAAAAAATGAAAAAGACCGATTTTACAGTTATAAGAAAATTTCTGAAGAAGTTCAAGAAAACAATCAAAAAGAAAATTGTTCGAGCTCTAAAAGGCTCAAAAGAAAGCATAAAATGGCTTATCAAAACGGTTCTAGTTCTAAAAAGAAAAATAGAAGAACTTTTCAAAAAAATAAAAGAAAATATAATATTGAGAGGAGTATATGAATCGAGTGAAACTAAAAAAGAAAAAGATTCTATAATCAGCAATGAGATAATTCATGAATCATTTAGTCAAATTCGATCTACAGCTTTGACAAATTCAGAAGAAAAAATCAAAAATTTGATTAATAAAACAAGCACAATCAAAAAGAAAATAGAAATAATTACAAAAGAAAAAAAAAATGTAGAATCACCAAAAAATATTAGGACAATTGTAAAAAGAAGAAAAGTTCGATTAATAAGTAAATTGCATTATTTTCAAAAATTGTTCATTGAAAAAATATACAAAATATACCTAGATATCTTTCTATGGATCATTAATATTTGTAGGATCATTAATATTTGTAGAATCAATTTCATAAAAAAAATTAATGAAACAAATGAAAAAAGAATTACCTTTAGAGGGGCGTCACCTCTTTTTCTTAAATTGTTTTCTTCCTTACCAGATTTATCTTCCCTGTCACAAGCATATGTATTTTACAAATTATCACAAACCCAAGTTAGTGATAAGTTAAGATCTGTTCTTAAATATCGCGGAACATCTTTTTTTGTTAAGAGTGCAATAAAGGATTCTTTTGAAAGCCAAGGAATATTTCATTCCGAATTAAAGCATAAGAAACTTCGAAATTTTGGAACGAATCCATGGAAAAACTGGTTAAGAGGTCATTATCAATACAATTTCTCTCAGATTAGATGGTCTCTATTAATGCCACAAAAATGGCGAAATGGAGTCAACCAACGCCATACGCCTCAAAATAAAGATTTAAATAAAGGAGATTCATATGAAAAAGACCAATTACTTCATTACAAAAAACAAAATGATTCTGAAGTATATTCATTAACAAATCAAAAAAATAAGTTGGAAAAAAACTATAGATATGATCTTTTAGCATATAAATTTCTTTGTTCTGAAACTAAGAAGGACTCCTCTATTTATAAATTGCCATTACAAGTAAATAAGAAAGAAGAGATTTCTTATAATTACACCACACAGAAAGACAAATTATTTGATATACCAGAGGAGATTTTTATCAAACATTATCTAGACAAGAATTATCTAGACCAGGGCGTAAATAGAAAATCTTTAGATTTTGATTGTAAGATTCTCAAATTTGAGGCTGAGGCCTGGATGAAGATCGATCCTAACCATAATACAAATACGAAGGTTGGGACTAATAATTCTCAAATAATTGAGAATAGAGGTCTTATTTATGATAGTCTTTCTTCGGATCCAGAAATCCAAGAGCTCAATCACAAAAAACACAAAAAAAGCTTTTTTGATTGGATGGGAATGAATGAAGAACTCTTCACTAACCCCACTGAGAAAGATTGGTTCGTCCGAGAAGTTATGCTACCTCTGGAGACATATAAAATGAACCCGTGGGTTAGACCAATCAAATTACTTCTTTCAGATTTCAAAGGAAAAGAAATTGTTAGTGAAGAAGAAGAACTTGTTAGTAAAAAAAAAAGAACTGTTAGTAAAGAAGAAGAAAATGTTTCTTATAGGAAAGCAAAAGAACTTGTTAGTCAAGTAAAAGAACTTGGTAGGAAACAAAACGAACTTGTTAGTAAAGCAAACGAAATTGTTAGGAAAGAAAAACTCATTGTTAGGATAGAAGAAGAACTTGTTCGTCAAGCAAAAAAACTTGTTAGGAAAGGAAAAGAAAATCTTAGTCAAGACGAAGAAAATGTTAGGAAAGAAAAAGAACTTCTTAGTAAAGCAAAAGAAATTGTTAGGAAAGAAAAAGAACTTCTTAGTAAAGGAAAAGAAATTGTTAGGAAAGAAAAAGAACTTCTTAAAGAAATTGTTAGGAAAGAAAAAGACATTGTTAAAGAAAATGTTAGGAAAGGAAAAGAAATTGTTAGGAAAGAAAAAGACATTGTTAAAGAAAATGTTAGGACAGGAACAAAAAATGTTAGTAAAAACATCGAAGAAGTTATGACAGAACATTATGAAAAACGGTTCCTGAAAAAAGAAAAAAAATACCGGCGTCGCTCGAAGCCGAGAGTGGCTTTGATTTCGTCTGAGCTCATGTATCCGATTTTCGAAGAGGACCTTGAGCCTCGGACGGTGCCGACGATGCAGAAACCTATCAAGTTCTATTCTATGTGGAAAAACATAAAAAATGCGGCAAGAAAAAGAAGACTGGCTTTGCTCTATGT